TGCCGCCTTTTTCTAGCAGAAGCTAAGCGCTTGAAAAGCGCGCTAAGAAAGGTTGCTTCTGTCGGCCTTTATGTGCAACAGTCCACCAGTAGCGGAAGATAGGGTTACCGTACATACAAGAGTCTTCCAGTTCTTACGGAAGCTCTTTCTTACCAGTCAAGTAGTACAACAGCTGTATCTTATCTTATAGCCCGGCGCGGCGGGTCGCCTTTTTAATTCAGTAGATAGAAGAAAGTATTAGATAAGGAGTAGGTGAGTGAGTCCTCGCTGACCTGAGCGATTTCGATCACCTAGCGGGCCTTTTATTTGGTAGGTAACATCGCCAAAGCGTATCATCAGATTTTACTACGAAGGAAGGAACTCGGCAGAAGATCGGTCTGCAAGAAAGGCCTACTTATCCACGGGTTCATTGACAAAACCGCCGTAGGAATGGAGACCTTTCAATAGAGCGGAGACGAACGAGAAAGAGGCCCTACTCACTACAAAGGAATACACCACAAGATCGAACTGCACTCATGCCTCTCCCGCATCAAGTTGACCGCCAGACTGGAGCTTCGTAACATGTTGACGAAGACTTCCGAACTGAGGGTTCGGTCAGTACAAGAGACTACTTTGTCTCCTCGGAAGAAGAATAGCCCCGCTCTCTAGCCGACTGATCCCGTTGATCAAACTGGGAGGGAACGTGTCACATTAGAGGTGAACGATCAGAGGTGTCCTCTAATCACTACGATGAGCTGGTCCCTCTTTTAGTAGACTCAGCTATGAATATTCATTCAAAAATGAATGCCGGGCTCTTTCTTTCACAGCTAACCCCATTTTCTTAATGCCGAGACTTTCTCTTTCGTCGAGCCCCGAGCTTGTGGTCCTCCTTTGAGTTTGGGTTCAATTGGATGAATCTGTCAAGTCAAGGTCAACGTACGTAGCAGCAAGGATGGTGCATCGCCTATTTCTCGTTCTCGCTCGGGAGCCAAAACGAACACGCCTGCTACCTACTGTACTGGACCTTCGACCAGGCATTCTACCTTTGTCGAATCGGAACCAATACCACTGCATTGCGCTCGAACAGTTGAGCGGCCGCCGGCCCTTCCGTGCACAGATATAGATTCATTCTTCGTACCTGGTCCAGCCTCACAACCCTTCGCGGGTTGGTAAGAAGTCAGTCTTGTTTGGTAAGACGGAATTTGACAAAGAAAAGAGAGTGCTCGCCCCGGCCAACAAAGACCGTAATTACATAGATAACTGCTCCTCCCCTTCTCCGTCTTTAAGGCTTTAAGGCGAACCGTATGGCGAAATAAAGACGACCTCACCTTCTCGTAGATGGTGTCAGTGAGAGCCATTTTAGTACCCCGTTGACCTTTTTTTGTAGATAGATAGAATCTTCAATGAGTGGAAACAAGCAACCTTACTAAGCTAAGAAAGGTGCTTGTTGAGTAAGGCCGGCTTTCTTCCAATGCTTGAGCGCTTCTTTCTCATATCGATCATTCAATATCCTTGACTTTTCAATAAGGGGCGCGTTAGCTAGGCCGTTTTCTTGCAGGAGTGCTAGCGCGCGCCCTTACGTTTTCTTCGCTTGCTCTGCAGTACGAGCCTCATACAAAGCCGCGCCCCTTTAATATGATGAAGAGGGGCCGCCCTCTTTTATTTTCCGCACCAATCCTTATTTACTACTACATCTTTTTTGGGGTGTATAGCTCAGTTGGTAGAGCATTGGGCTTTTAACCTAATGGTCGCAGGTTCAAGTCCTGCTATACCCAAACCTAACTTGCACTATACTATGAGTAAGGATGCGTAGTAGCGCAAAGAGCACTCTTTGGCCTTTAGATTAGAGGCGCTTCGCCGTCTTTGATTGGATGGAAACAGATATCTAAAGTGTGCAGTGAAGGATCTTTATATTATAGGTAGCCAGCCAAAGCGCTTACCTTTCATCAAAGGGGCCGTAATCAGCCTCAAGATTTGAGATTCCGTAAGTAACTCAGTGAGTGCCTTTCTAAGAAAGAAGGGCTTGGAAGAAGAAAATGAAATACGAACAACCGCGCTGGTTGTAATAGATCGACTTTCATGCTAGTTCTTGCTCCAGCATGAAAGTTCCATTTCAGGGAAGGACGACGTACTATGATACTTTCTGTTTTGTCGAGCCTTGCTTTGGTCTCTGGTTTGATGGTTGTACGTGCTAAAAATCCGGTACATTCCGTTTTGTTTCCCATCCCAGTCTTTCGCAACACTTCAGGTTTACTTCTTTTGTTAGGTCTTGACTTTTTCGCTATGATCTTCCCAGTAGTTTATATAGGAGCTATAGCCGTTTCATTCCTATTCGTTGTTATGATGTTCCATATTCAAATAGCGGAGATTCACGAAGAAGTATTGCGCTATTTACCAGTGAGTGGTATTATTGGACTGATCTTTTGGTGGGAAATGTTCTTCATTTTAGATAATGAAAGCATTCCATTACTACCAACCCAAAGAAATACGACCTCTCTGAGATATATGGTTTATGCCGGAAAGGTACGAAGTTGGACTAATTTGGAAACATTGGGCAATTTACTTTATACCTACTATTCCGTCTGGTTTTTGGTTCCTAGTCTGATTTTATTAGTAGCCATGATTGGGGCTATAGTACTGACTATGCATAGGACTACTAAGGTGAAAAGACAGGATGTATTCCGACGAAATGCTATTGATTCTAGGAGGACTATAATGAGGGGGATGACAGATCTACTAAAGGAAAGTAGCTTGATATTGGTTCGAATCCAATTCGTGAGATGGCCATCTTGGTCATATAGATGTCTTGACACCCTTATTTTATTTTCTCATTTTCGAATGACTGTCCCATTCCATTTTTGGTATAACTTCAAGCCTGGACCCGCTATACGATGTATTAGTAGAACCCCTGGGATACGACGCCCTGCTCCTTGAGTATCATGGGATTGAATACCCCGACCTCCCCCGAGAAAGCTATTTCAGCCTTCCGGACAGTTAAGGGCAATTCCTACGTCCCTCATCGGTCTGAATCCCCACCCCCGCATAACACTTACTATATTTTTAAAGAAAAACTGAAAAAACGCTTCACTTCCTGACCTTATTCTCGAGTAGGAAGGGTTCTCGCTACTAAAGAAATTTCTTCAGTTGAAGTAGCTCTTTCCTGAGATGTCTTTCAAGCTGAAGAAGGAAGGGCGCTTTTCTTCGTTGAACACAAGACAGACGGGGACAAATCCAATCCCTTAATTCTTTGATCCCAATTCAATTGTTGTTTGATGTAATAATAGAGGTGTCAGGCTCAGACTCTGAGAAAGATGACATGCGGCTAGTCCCAACTCTTAGTCTCGTAGTCTTGAAACTCAGCCGTACTTCCTTTGGCTGGCCTTTCGATCCCCTCGTTCACAAAGGGGCGCAACTGAAGCTCATCTAACGATGTTATAGTGGCTGTTCGCTCCTCTTTCTCTTCCTCTTTTTCTGCTTCTGCTAGGATTTTGTCCTGATAGCGCCGTGCTTGTTCAAGAAAGAGAGAGTCCCTTTGACGGAGAGAAAGACTTCGGGGATAGATAGTCAATGGCCTATGAGGAAGACATCTCCTCTGTTTTTGCTCTTCTTTTTGGCCTTTGGGCTTTTTGACTGTCCAACTCAATATCTTAAAATATAAGTCATCTTTCTTCAAAGGCCGTTGACTCTGCTTCCTTGATTGAATAATCGAAGGTGAATCAATCAGACAGGACGGACGTGTGATAACAACACTTGCTTTCGTGCTGGAATTCCCCTTGGCGTCACTCACCTCTCTTTCCCTTGCTTTGCTCCCGTTTACCACAATGGCTGTCTCGCTGTCTACTGGAGCTCGGATCCGACTCAAAGTGGGTTCGTGTGTATGCGCCCTGCCCAGAGCTAGCCTGAAAGAAAGTTCAATAAAAATGATTGACACTTGAAAGTAAGGTGAAGACTCTTTCCCCTAATCCATCCATGAATATACTTTTTTCGCTAAGAAAGCCTCTACTGGGCTAAAACTCCAATAATTACTTTTTTTCTGGGTTCTTCCATAACATAAAGTCATCTAAACAACAGCTTTTAGCTTGCTTCTTGATTGTGGCGATCCCCTTCTTCTGTTCTTGACTCGTACCTGAAGCTAAGCCGGACTCAAGGAGGCTTCAAAGCCAGATCTTCGTCTTTCATATAGAAAGGAGACCTCTCCTTCTCAGGTTATCCCATTTTTTGCTTGAATCCGGCCGTCAACTTCTTCAACTGCTGATGCCGCTGACCTATATGGTGTGCTTTTCGTTCCTTTTGCTTCGAGCGCCCTTTCCCCTTCTCCGCACTCAAGTTGCTGTCTTTCCTATGGCTTGGACCCTTTCCGTGCCTCTGAGGAAAGATTCTCGCTACTCAAGAAATTTAGTAAGTGAAGTTCTCCTATCAGCTTAAAAAGGGCTTTCTCAGGTCGACCTTTCTTTAGGTTAAGTGGCGTGTAGCTAATCTCGCTAATATCTCAGATCGGGGGACAACTCTGTCTCCGCTTCTGCTCGTGCACTCGTTAAAGCAAACTCATGGCCTAGTTGGTGAATGAGCCTACAAGTGGTAACCGCTCTGTATCCGTCATCTCTTTTGAAGAAGCTGCTGAGCTAGATGCGGCGCTTTCAAAATCCCGTGACTCTCAGTCATCTATCTTCTTTTCACCTGAAAATGTTGGATTGGGGGAAGGCTTTCCTTCTTTGTTGACTTCAACTGATACCGGCCGATAGCCCAATCTCTTAGTCTCGGAACTAATTGTCTATCTAGTAGCCACTCCTTGCTTTGATGAGTTAAGTGAAATGAAAGTCGATTTTGATCCTATATCGCAGCATCATGACTCGTCAATGAAGCCGACATGGGGCTAGAGTCATCACATCAAGTATTGGGCACGTGGGTGAGTGAACTCTAGTTGTGCTTGAGTTGCGATCCGCTCCGGTCAAGTCGAACCTTGCCAATTAGCTTCTGGAGATCGGGTTCTCACTACCAGTCCAAGTGGGAATTCTTCTAAG